TATTTCTAATATTTCTATTATATATATAAATAGAATATATCCATAATTAGTATTAATTATGGATATATTCTATTGAATCTCTCCCTGTACTAATAGATTGGATTCAATGCTTTGAATTGCAAGGAACCCTTACATATAACAACGTATAGGTTCCTATACCCCAATTATGTATTTAGGATCAATCCATTCTATTCTCTCTGAAACAATGAGTTGGAGTTGTTCTTCCGCAACAAAGTCGATAAGTCGGGGGATTCCTAACTCTTCTAAGTTCAAATGGATCCCCAATCTTCTTGAATAAAGTAAGCATCGGTAGAATTCTAATTTGGAATTTTGAATGATGAGCAATTTTGTTTGAGTATATTAACCGGGCTCATGTCACGATTTTTACTTAAAAAATGGACCTTTCTTTAGGTATACCAAAGAAAGGGAGTATCCCCTCCCCAACTCTTTGATCATGGGTAGTAAAAGAGGAAAAATGTGTATGTATGTAATTCACCCACGAAAATGAATGAAAAAGAATGGGTTTGTTTATCCAAAAATTTTTAAAATGCCGATTGGCTCCATTGAAATGCATTTTTTTTTAGTTTCAGGTTCCGAATGATCCCCGTGAGCGAGAGTGTGGGAATGATTCTATTTCAACGGAGCAACCAACCGGCCAGATACAAACAACAAATCAAATAAAATAATAATGAGGAAATAAAAAACTATACTCTATACTATAGTACAAAATACAAATCAAAAAATACAAATAATTTTTTTTTTCATTACCATTTATAATTTATATTTATAAAAATTAATGAAAAATTAGGGCTATACGGACTCGAACCGTAGACCTTCTCGGTAAAACAGATCAAACTTATTATTATCGAAATGATTCGAACTGTTTCAAAGACCCAACATGCATTTTTTTTGCATTGGGCTCTTTCATCAACTGATATAAATATCAGCGAGTCCGCCATCTTTTTTCTTAACAGAAAGATAATGAGACGGCTCCGCGTGCTCTGATTTTTTATTCAGTAGCAATACCAAAGTGTTTCAAAAAAAGAGTTATCTTGACGTAGGTCTGCCTTCGGCCTAGATCAACCTAAGTTAAATGGAGTCTCTATCGCTCTGCCCAAAGCGTCAAATATGAAACTTCATACACCTTCAAGTTCATAGGACGAAAAGAGATTTTTTTGAGGTCCTTATCCTCATTATGCCTAGCATTGAATGGGCTGGGTATTCACCTTATCAATTATCAAATCAATGATGGGTTCTTTTTGGCACCGAAATTGGCACCTCAATTAGACCAACCAACTATTTTATTTGTCAGGCTATTGTTCTCTTGTTCCCTCGAATCCACAGAGTAAGACATCGATTTTTTACTAAGATAAATTCGGTTGATTGCATGATGGACTCCTCTGAAAAAGCATTGGCGCGCGTGTAAACGAGGTGCTCTACCTAACTGAGCTACAGCCCTTGTGTTTGTGATAAATATTTTATCATGTATATAATTTCTTGTCAAGGTGAATATTGCATGATCCGACATGATAGCTCTCTGATCGGTTTCCTGCCAAGGATGGGTATTGCTTAGAAGTAAGATTCCATCTATAATCTATGGGTGTGGCGGGTTCCTTTTGTTTCTCTTTATGATGATAAATGACCTACTTAACCCAGTGGTTAGAGTATTGCTTTCATACGGCAGGAGTCATTGGTTCAAATCCAATAGTAGGTAGAACTTATTAGAGACCGCAGTCAATGGTATCTAATAAGTATTTCTACCCACCTTATTTTTTTATTTATTTTGTATCTTTTACATACCCCACTACTCGTATTTATTCTATTTTTTTATTAATTTCATTATTGAAATTTCATTTTTTTTTCAGTGCATCAAAATCTGATTACACTTGATTGGATTCAATCGGCAGAATCCAAATATGTTGTATAAATAAACAGAACTTATTTTTATTATTCGGACGCACCAACAACTCGTTATGAAATTGCATTGATAGCCTCTACTCGCGTCCTAGCTCGTCTGAGAGCTAAATTTGCCTCAATTGTTTGTCTCTTTCCTTCAGCGCTACTCAAGCTAGCTTCAGCTATTTCAAGAGTTTGTTGAGCTTCTTGCGGATCAATGTCACTACCCCTCTCTGCATCATTTACTAAAATGGTTATTTCATTATTGCCTATTCTAGCGAAACCGCCCATTAGAGCTATTGTTAACCATTGGTCGTTAAGACGTATTCTCAAAATACCTATATCTACAGCCGTGGCAATAGGTGCGTGATTTGGTAATACACCAATTTGGCCACTATTAGTCGATAAAATGATTTCTTTCACTTCTGAATCCCAAACAATTCGATTAGGAGTCAATACACATAGATTTAAGGTCATTTCTTCAATTTGCTCTCCACATCTAAGTTCATAGCCTTCGCGGTAGCTTCATCAATATTACCTACCAAATAAAAGGCCTGTTCCGGAAGACCATCTAATTCTCCGGAAAGTATCAGTTGAAACCCCC